ATCAACAAAAGATTTTTTATTTCTTTCCTATCTTGTGCCGATCTAATTCGACGAATTCTTGCTCCGCAAGAAGCAGAGGCAAAGGACTAAGTGGGCGTGTCAATACTCGATTTTGATAACCCATGGCGTAGGTTTTCTAAAAGACTGTCATTTTTTTTTCTCAAAATTTAGGCGTAGCCCAAATCGGTATCAATAGGGATGAAGCAACTCTCATTTATTAATTTAATGATTGACTCTCACCATTTATTTGATTCAATTGAAAAATCAAATAAATGGTGAGAGTCAATTCCGGGATTCAGAAATAAGGTCGGAAATCTCGGTATCCAAAGGTTCCTAAGGGACACTCTGTTTTTGCTACTAGAATTGAAGAAGAGATTATACGAAAGACTATAATAACAAGATCTCTTATATTAAAAGAGTAAAGGTTAAAGTAAAAAAAAAGAATGTATTAATTAATAGTGGTGGTGGGTTCTCCTGATTCTTTCACAGAAAGAAGGACAGTAAGCTTAGATCAAATAGGAAATAGAGGTATCTGATAGATAGTTATCTATCGTGATGGTATATTTTTATGCTTTTTGCTTAGTAAGGAAAGGCATTAATATCAAAACAAACAATAGGTCTTACTATTCTTACATGCTCCATATAGAAGCATTCCTTTTATATTTCCAAGGAAAAGGCGTGTGTATCATCGTATTTGTACTAAATGCTTCCTGATTTTACCAGAAACCCTAAAATAGAGAAACTTGTTACGAGTGTATTCATTGAATTGGTTCATCAATAAATAGTCTTACCTATTTTGACTCTGCGCCATTGATTCCGCTATGATTATTAATCAATAATAGAATAATTCCTTCATAGAAATAGAGGACATAATTCACATGGATATAGTAAGTCTTGCTTGGGCTGCTTTAATGGTAGTCTTTACATTTTCCCTTTCACTTGTAGTATGGGGAAGGAGTGGACTCTAGGGCTGGGCACTACTAATTGCTCAATCGAATCGTATCAATTCTTTATTGATCATTTTGCAAAGCCCTAAAAAAAGAAAAATGTCTTCCAAATTGTACTGGAATACAGTAATGAATGATTACCATGCATGATAGGCGATTTTTTCCAACCTAATTTTTCCTAAATATTCTATTTTAGTGAATCAGCTCTTATCATAATTATGGATATTACAATAAGAAAAACTAATACTATTTTTTTTCTTTATTTATTTCCCTTTTTCTTTTACCTTTCTAAAAGAAAGTCGTTCTGCTATTACGACAATACATATTTTCTTTCTATCGGAAACGAAGCGATTAGTAATTGGCCAAAGAGATCCGACACATAATAAAATTAGATCTTTCTTCTGTTGAGCGATCCACATATCATACATTTAACATTTGTTTTAGACTACTAGAAAAGTTTTTATGCTTTTTTTGATTCATCTCATGTTTAAGCATGAAAAATGGACAGGGTCTGCTCTACTCCTTTTACAAATCCGAAGAAGTTACTGTATAACTTAACTCCGTGGATCATCCGTTAATTGTTCAATCAATGACTTCTTGAGATGGGAAATCAAACTAAAAGAAATAGAGTGCTATCTGTATGTACATCTAATATATGTACATACATATTGTAATTTGATCTATATATAATAATAATAAAAACAATACTATAGCTGGTGTGGTAGAAAGAACTATATATATAGTTCTTTCTACCACACCAGCTTAGATACTTACTACGATACTTCTGATTCCAGCCTAATCATTTCATTTAAGATTTAGAGTTTGAATCCCTTTCTTTCATTTCTTGAATCATCGATAAGAACTAATAATAATTCAAGTTTCATTCAAATTAATCATTTTGGCTGACTGTTTTTACATAGATGATAAGTAAAAAAGCAGTAGGAACTAGAATGAACAGTGCAGTAGCAATAAGTGCGAGAATATTTACTTCCATAATCCAATCTTCTTTTGTTTCGCAATAACTCGGGATCTAATCCCATAGAGATGATAAATTTGACTCCTGCAAATTCAACGGGATTAATTGCATCCCGATGATACTGAATCAGATCAATATTATGAATAACAATTTCTGATCTATCAAATCAATTCATCGTCGAAAATTCAATAATATAGTAGTAGTATAACATAGAAAGGAAAGATCTTTTATCATACTAAATCAAAAATATCATTTTTGATTTGATCAGAAATACACATCAATCGTTAGATTTTCATACCCTTTTTCCACTTTTTCTTTTCTATAACATAACCTATTAGCTATCTTCTTTATACAACTTCCCTACTTAATACATACATATACATAGAATTATGTACATAAAATTATGAGGTATCATATGACTGGTATTGTCTGGGTCATACACAGATACAAACAGTATAAGTGAGATGGAAAAATAAAGGATTTAGTATAAAAAATCAAATATTTGAACAAAAAATACTGAATATAGCAATACTACCGATTGTACCAATCGACATATGTCTCTCCCTTATCAATCAGT